TAATTAGGGAGTCAATTTGGGGATAGAGGGACTTGAACCCTCATGATTTTTGAAATCGACGGATTTTCCTCTTACTATAAATTTCATTGTTGCCGGTATTGACATGTAGAACGGGACTCTATCTTTATTCTCGTCCGATTAATCAGTTCTTCAAAAGATCTATTAGATTATGCGTGAATCCTTTGATCAATGAATATTTGATTCTTTCTTCGATATGGAATCGATTCACACCAATTCTTCTATGTATACAGGTATATCCTTCATCGTATACAGGTATATCCTTCATCTTTTCTGAAGTTTCGATATTCGATAGAAGGATTCCTCTACCAATGTAAGACAATCAACTCCATTCGTTAGAACAGCTTCCATCGAGTCTCTGCACCTATCCTTTTTTTTTTTTTTCGCTTTCTGAACCTATGTTTGTTTTCGGAAAACGTGATTTGGCTCAGGATTGCCCATTTTTATTAATTCCAGGGTTTCTCTGAATTTGAAAGTTATCACTTAGTAAGTTTCCATACCAAGGCTCAATCCAATTAAGTCCGTAGCGTCTACCAATTTCGCCATATCCCCCTTTTTGAGATGAAAATCTCATTGCGATCTTGTTCCCTTTTTTCTTTCATTTATACTTATACCGGAACCGTTGAATTCATTAGATAGATGCCGATTCCTGTCTCGAAAAAGTGTTTTCTACTCTTTGTCTTTGATTTCTTGTCTATATCTTCTATAGGAGGCTCATATCCGGTCCAATCAAAAATGATTTTATCATTTCTGTATCCGCAATTCAATATAGGTGGATACGTACCCTATACATCTGTCTCTCTTCCACTGATTTTCCCCTTCAATTTCGAATACTTGAACGATCGATTCTTTTTTTGTAAAATATTTAATCGTAATAAACTCATGGTTATAAAAAATTAAAATTCTATATCGCTAGATTAATCGTTATGCTCTATAATATTTAACAGTTATTTGAAATTTCATATTCTATTCTTTAATATATTCATATTAATTATGAATAATATGAATAGCCAAGAATTCAAAAAGTTAATAGCAAAGATTCTAAGAGTTTATTGAATTCCTATGCATGTCGAATTTATGTTATGTGAGCCTGCTTAGCTCAGAGGTTAGAGCATCGCATTTGTAATGCGATGGTCATCGGTTCGATTCCGATAGTAGGCTTTTCTCTATTTATTTTATTTGATGTTTTACATGATTGATAATGCATCTTTGAAATCAAAGCATATTGAAAAAATGTCTTCCTCTTTTCGCAAAAGCCATTTTTTATTATGTTATAAGAATCTCCAACTATCTCACGAAAAGAATCCTTTTCTTTTTCTATATATAGAATAGAAAGATATATATATATATATTTATCCAACTCATCTCATTATTCTTTAATAGAATAATACTTCAGTAAATTTGGCTTTAGTTAGAATTTAGTTCATTTTTAGTTTAGGTTTATTCTGTAGAATGAAATTTCATCAATAAGAATTAATAATTAAATAAGAATTAATAATTAAATAGAAATAAGAAGAAGGAGTCTTTATGTCGCGTTACCGAGGTCCTCGTTTCAAAAAAATACGTCGCCTGGGGGCTTTACCAGGGCTAACTAATAAAAGGCCCAGAGCTGGAAGTGATCTTAGAAACCAATCGCGTTCCGGGAAAAAATCCCAATATCGTATTCGCCTAGAAGAAAAACAAAAATTACGTTTTCATTATGGTCTTACAGAACGACAATTACTTAAATACGTTCGTATAGCCGGAAAGGCAAAGGGATCCACAGGTCAGGTTTTACTACAATTACTTGAAATGCGCCTGGATAACATCCTTTTTCGGTTGGGCATGGCTCCGACTATTCCGGGAGCTCGCCAATTAGTTAACCATAGACATATTTTAGTCAATGGTCGTATAGTAGATATACCAAGTTATCGCTGCAAACCCCGAGATACTATTGCGGCGAGGGATGAACAAAAATCTAGAGCTCTAATTCAAAATTATCTCGATTCATCCCCTCATCAGGAATTGCCAAACCATTTGACTCTTCAACCATTCCAATATAAAGGATTAGTCAATCAAATAATAGACAGTAAATGGGTCGGCTTGAAAATAAATGAATTGCTAGTTGTAGAATATTATTCTCGTCAAACTTAAACCTAACAAAAAGAAAATAAAAATGAAAATAAGGCCTCGACCAATTTTGCTCCCTTTCGGCGAAGTAAATTAACCTAAGGTTAAGATAAATTAAGATAAATAAGGGTTTGATCCGGATTTTTCTTCCATTTAGGTGTCATAGACCGAGAGGGATATTTTCATTCCTTGTCTACTCTTTTCTTTAACAGTATTTTCCGTACCACAACCATTAGGAATAGAGAATCCATATCAAAGAAAGGTCTAACTGTTGGAATAGTCGTATCCATTGCTATTTGATCTATTGTGGTTAGTAAGATCGGTAAATTAGGTGAAGGTAAGGAAAGAGAGGGATTCGAACCCTCGGTAAGCAAAAGCCTACATAGCAGTTCCAATGCTACGCTTTCAACCACTCGGCCATCTCTCCTACATAATGATTATGACCCCAAAACCGAAAATAGAGTGAATAATGAATCATTCATATTAGATTATTGGGTAGGTACAACCAATCAATTCTAACTAGAAAGCGATAAAAATAGAAAATTTTTCATCATAGTAAAAGCAGGATCTTTCCTTATAGGCTGGGGGAATAAAGATAAAATTGTTTTCTTACAAAAACTGTTAAAAAAATTCTATTCATGTTTGCAAAAACAATGTTCTCTTCTTTTTCTGATTATCTATTTATACTATACCTTATACTATACCGACCGGATTAAATCAATAAATTATAAATTTTAATGAATTGACTGAGCGAGGGGTCTATATTTTATGGTTAATGGATATCTTTAGATCATGATTCTATTTAGACTATGATTCCATATCAGAAGAATTCTCAAATTGCTTTATAGGCCAGTTTTAGAGTAAAAAAAAAAAAAAATCCTTATCCTATCTATCTATTCTATTAAAAATAGAAATCGATAAACAATTTTTTTATATTTCTAGTTGATTGTATAGTGTATACCCGTAAATACACAACACAAAAAAATAGGCAGTTGTTCTATTTTCATCATAGAATGATTCTTTTTATTCTTTGTATCATAATTCAATCAACTGAGGTTATTCTAAGCTGTAACTTCAATCAAATAAGAATAGTTTCTTTCGTTGGTAGACTATTCCAGTAAGATGGAATCGAATCCGGTTCCCATATTTATTTCTTAGTTCTTATCAATTCTTGTAATGTAAATTTGAATATTGAATTTTTTAATATTGAATAGACGGACCATTTTTTTTTATGATTAATGAATATGTTTTTATGTTATTTCGTACTGTAGAATTCTTTTCCTTGTGGGATCATTTTCCCGCGAGAAGTAATGAGAATAATGATAGAATGGATTGCTACCTATGTCTAGATCGCGGATAAATGGAAATTTTATTGATAAAACCTTTTCGATTGTAGCCAATATCTTATTACGAATAATTCCGACAACTTCAGGAGAAAAAGAGGCATTTACCTATTACAGAGATGGTGCGATTTGATTTTTTTTTTATTACTCTCAGTCTTACGAGAAATACACATGATTCGTGATCGGGAAAAAAGAAAATAAAAAAATCTACGCTTGTTGAAGGTAAAGTTTGGAAATAGAACAATTCCTTCTGTCGTGTATCCTCGATTAATGCGGCCTCAGATGCTATGTTTCAATTCTCGATTCTAGTATTGAGCGAAAGGTTATACCTATGTTTCGGTATTACAGGTCAATCCTAGTCCACGAATACTAATAGGCAGCAGAGGGGAAGAAGCACTACACCTAGGAATCAACAACACAAAAACTTTGTTATAAACGATCCCTTTCTTTAGCAGGCTTGGGACTAAAAGAATGGTTGGGACAACAAACATCCATCTCGTTTGTATTTTGGATACCCGTATAACCATCGAAGGCTGTTGAAGTGACTAATTTCTGTAAATTGGGAAGCGTTGAGAACAACGAAATTGTTGGAGTTATCATTTCTCTCTAGTACCAATACGTTGTATGTTTGATGTTAAGAAAAGATCTCTTGCAGGAAGGTTGGCTAGAGATTTCTTGTAAAAACACTAGCCCTACTCAGTTTATAATGAGAAGATTTTCGTCTTCTTTATCATTTTATCATTATGTACATAAGGGAGGAGCCGTATGAGATGAAAATCTCATGTACGGTTCTGTAACGGAGATTCTTTGAATAGAATGACGACCGTAACGGATGTCAGCTCAATCCGAAGGAAATTATGCGGAAGCTTTACAGAATTATTATGAAGCGATGCGACTAGAAATTGATCCTTATGACCGAAGTTATATACTCTATAACATAGGACTTATCCACACAAGTAACGGAGAACACACGAAAGCTTTGGAATATTATTTTCGAGCGCTCGAACGAAACCCATTCTTACCACAAGCTTTTAATAATATGGCTGTGATCTGTCATTACGTGCGACTATCTCCACTATAGAAAGAAAAAAGTAAAGAAAGATCAAATTCGATAGTAAATACTAGAAAAAAGGGCTTTCTACATATGCATCGTCTAAAACAACGATTTTTATCAGCTGTAGAAAAGAAAGAAACTTCATAGAAGTTGAAATATGAAGAAATAGATATGCCTAGCTATTTTATTCTATGGGTAAAGGATCTAATTGATAGAGTAAGCACCGTAAAGATCAATTAGCGAGGTTTTGGCCGATACAATAAGAACTGCTTACTTATGTCATGATGTGAGACAAACGTTAGGAATCTACTTATGTAATAGAGTCGATCCACTAAGGTATTGAGCAGCGGTGTAGGATCAGATCCCAAAGATAGTAAGTCTTTCCTTTCGAAAGTCTTTTTCAAAAATTCTATATCTATATATATTTTCTATATCTATATATATTATATAATATAAATTTATATATGATATGAAAC